TTTTTGTTCAATAAGATACCAAAGCGGATGATTGACTCATTCCATACTAGAAATAATAGCAGGAAATCTTTTGATAACACGGATTCCTATTTCTCAATGATATCCCACGATCAAGACAATTGGCTGAATCCCGTGAAACCATTTCATAGAAGTTCATTGATATCTTCTTTTTATAAAGCAAATCGACTTCGATTCTTGAATAATCCACATCACTTCTCCTTCTATTGTAACAAAAGATTCCCTTTTTATGTGGAAAAGGCCCGTATCAAGAATTCTGATTTTACGTACGGACAATTCCTCAATATCTTGTTCATTCGCAACAAAATATTTTCTTTGTGCGGTGGTAAAAAAAAACATGCTTTTTTGGAGAGAGATACTATTTCACCTTCACCAATCGAGTCGCAGGTATCTAACATATTCATATCTAATGATTTTCCACAAAGTGGTGACGAAAGGTATAACTTGTACAAATCTTTCCAGTTTGCAATTCGATCCGATCCATTAGTTCGTAGAGCTATTTACTCGATTGCAGACATTTCTGGAACACCTCTAAAAGAGGGACAAAAAGTCAATTTTGAAAGAACTTTTTGTCAACCTCTTTCAGATATGAATCTATCTGATTCAGAAGAGAAGAACTTGCATCAGTATCTCAATTTCAATTCAAACATGGGTTTGATTCACACTCCATGTTCTGAGAAATATTTACCATCCGAAAAGAGGAAAAAACGGAGTCTTTGTCTAAAGAAATGCGTTGAGAAAGGGCAGATGTATAGAACCTTTCATCAACGAAAGAGTGCTTTTTCAACTCGCTTAAAATCAAAATGGAATCTATTCCAAACATATATGCCATGGTTCTTTACTTCAACAGGGTGCAAATATCTAAGTTTGATATTGTTAGATACTTTTTCAGACCTATTGCCGATACTAAGTAGCAGCCGTCAAATATTGGTATCCATTTTTCATGATATTATGCATGGATCAGCGCGAATTCTTCAGAAAAAATTGTGGAAGACACGACGGAATCGGATAAGTGAGATTTCGATTAAGTGTTTACAAAATTTTCTTCTGTCCGAAGAAAAGATTCATCGAAATAATGAGTCACCATTGATATCGACACATCTGAGCTCGCCAAATGTTCAGGAGTTCCTCTATTCAATCCTTTTCCTTCTTCTTGTTGCTGGACATCTCGTTTGTACACGTCTTTTCTTTGTTTCCCGAGCCTATAGTGAGTTACAGACAGAGTTCGAAAAGATCAAATCTTTGATGAATCCATCATACATGATTGAGTTGCGAAAACTTCTGGATAGGTATCCCACATCTGAACTGAATTCTTTCTGGTTAAAGTTCAAGAATCTCTTTCTAGTTGCTCTGCAACAATTAGGATATTCTATACGTTCTAAGAAGAAATATTTGAATATCAATCTCATCGATCTCATAAGTATCATACCAAATCCCATCAATCGAATCATTTTTTCGAGAAATACGAGACATCTAAGTCATACAAGTAAAGAGATCTATTCATTGATAAGAAAAAGAGAAAACGTGGGCGATCATTGGATTGATGATAATCCAATAGAATTCTGGTTCGCGAACAGTGATTCGATTAGTGATAAAGAAAGAGACTTCTTGGTTCAGTTCTCCATCTCCACCTTAACGGCAGAAAAAAGTATTGATCAAATTCTATTGAGTCTGACTCATAGCGATCATTTATCAAAGAATGACTCTGCTTATCAAATGATTGAACAACCGGGAGCAATTTACTTACGATACTTAGTTGACATTCATCAAAAGTATCTAATGAATTATGAGTTCAATACATCCTGTTTAGCAGAAAGGCGGATATTCCTTGCTAATTATCAGACAATCACTTATTCACAAACTTCGTGTGGGGCTAATAGTTTTCATTTCCCGTCTCATGGAAAACCCTTTTCGCTCCGCTTAGCCTTATCCCCCTCTAGGGGTATTTTAGTGATAGGTTCTATAGGAAGCGGACGATCCTATTTGGTCAAATACCTAACGACAAACTCCTATCTTCCTTTCATTACAGTATTTCTGAACAAGTTCCCGGATAGCAAGCCTAGGGAGTTGGTTCTTGATGAGGAGGATGAGAGTGACTATGATGTTAGTGACTCTATTGATGCTAGTGACTCTATTGATGCTAGTGACGATATTGATACTAGTGACCTTGATAGGGAGTTGCGGCGTATAGAGTGGCTAGCTGAGGATGTGATGAATGAGTTCACCAATATTGAACTGCTGGCGGAAGTAGACCGATTTTTTATCACCCTTCACTTCGAATTAGCAAAAGCAATGTCTCCTTGCATAATATGGATTCCAGACATTCATGATCTGGATATGAATGAGTCGAAGGACTTATCCCTCGGTCTATTAGTGAACTATCTCTCCAGGGATTGTGAAAGATGTTCTACTAGAAATATTCTTGTTATTGCTTCGACTCATATTCCCCAAAAAGTGGATCCCGCTCTAATAGCCCCGAATC